TCGGTTTACTAATGGGATGCCCTAATGTGTTACAAAAATTCGCTTTATACAATGATCCAATCAGAGGAATAATTGGAACTATTGTCTCGAACTTCTTCATAGCATTATTTATTAGAAATGAATTTTCTAGCATTTGACTTCGTACCACTGAAGAATTTAGTCGTACGCTTGAACGATAGCCCAAAAAGTCAAGAGAATACTTGCATAATTGGTTTCTATCGATCCTTCCTGGTTGAAACCACGCATAAAAATGATATTGCCATAAAGTAACAAGGTAATATTTCCATTTATTCATCAGAAGAGGCGTATCTTTTGAAGCCAGAATTGATTTTCCTTGATATCTAACATAATGCATGAAAGGATCTTTGAAGAACCATAGGATGCACTGAAAATCATTATCAAAGAAGACTTTGGCAAAATGTTCTATTTTTACATAGAAATAGATTCGCTCAAAAAAGATTCCAGAAGATGTTGACCGTAAATGAGAAGATTGATTACGGAGAAAAAGAAAGATGGATTCGTATTCACATATATGAGAATTATATAGGAACAAGAATAATCTTGGATTACCTTTTGAAAAAAGGGTAATATGTTTCTTTGGAGTAATAAGACTATTCCAATACTCGTGGAGAAAGAAACGTAATAAATGCAAAGAAGAGGCATCTTTCACCCAGTAGCGAAGGGTTTGAACCAAGATTTCTAGATGGATGTGATAGGGTATTAGCACATCCGACACATAATCTAAATGTGAAAATTTGTCCTCTAAAAAAGGAAATATGGAATGAATTGATCGTAAATTATGCGATTTTGCTATTTCTTTCCTTTCTAAGGAAGATACTAATCGTAGGGAAAATGGAATTTCCACAATGACTGCAAATCCCTCTGAGATAATTTGAGAATACAAATTCTTGTTGTGCCCAAAAAATGGATTTTGGATAGAATCATTAGCTGAAAAAATCAAAGGATTCTGTTGATACATTCGAATAATTAAACGTTTCACAACTATTGAACTAGATTTCTTGTCATAACCTGCATTTTTGAACAAAATCGATCTATTTAGACCATGATCATGAGCAAGTGCATAAATATACTCTCGAAAAAGAAGTGGGTATAGGAAGTCATGTTGTCGAGATCTATCTAGTTCGAAATATCCTTGAAATTCCTCCATTGGAAATTTGATTTGACCCCAAAAAGAAAAAAAAAGGTAGGGGATTTATTGGTTATCAAATGATACATCGTGCGATACAGTCAAAACAAGGTATTCTAGTAAGAAAAGAATAAATACCTCGTAGACAGGTAGACTCATTAACGGACTCTCTATCCTCTCTTTTTCAATCGAATTAGTTTATATTCGTTATAGGATAAGAAGATGGATTAGAAATCCTTTATTTTTCATTTCAACCCAATCGCTCTTTTGATTTTGGAAAAAAAAATATCTTTATCAATATGCCGCTTCTTCTACACATTTATGTACAACCTAGAATAGGAAATAGCTAATAGTTAGGACTCATTAAAAAATGGATAATCATCCATTCATGGAAAAGCCCTTCCCGTACCAGGTACTAATATATTTTTAACGTGTAATTAGATCGGGTAATCAGTCAAATTAAGAAATTATGAACAGAAGTTCGTTGCTTTTTCTTTCTTTATAATTAATTGAGGTCATAGGACTCTATCCATTTATTCATTCGACCCAACTCTGAATTAATTTCATTTTTTTCTCACTAAGAATTCAAACAAGGTTTTGAACCGATCCAGTAAGAATGAAATATTTTCAGAATTCTCTATTGATACGACATGCTGTTTTTTCCAGTCATTCCTTTCAGGATCAGTCGTGGTCTTACAAACTCTACCGAAGGTATGAACGAATCCGTTACTTCATATAAATGTGTAAAATATGCTAGCCGCACTTAAAAGCCGAGTACTCTACCGTTGAGTTAGCAACCCGAAAAAAAATTAGGATATGTAGATACAATTGGAAAAAATAAAGAAATTCAATTGCACGACACAATCAAAACATCGAACTAGCAATAAAATTCAAATTGATTCTAAAATTATGAATCTAAAAAATAAAAATAAAGAGATCCAATTTTCAGATAAAAAAAAAAGCAATTTGGATAGATTGACTCTTCTCGTTTATGTTATCCATTTTTTTTTAACCAAAAAAGACTTCTTGTTTGTATCACAAAAAATCGAATGAACCCATATATATAGTATATAGATATTTTTTTTTATTGTGAAAATAAAAAAACGAAATCTAAGAAAGAAAAATATAAGAAAGATAAATAGATCCCTTTCTACACGATCGAATTATATTTGTTCAATACACTGTTGTCAATATGAATAGTTCGAAAAGAATACAATAAAAAAAAAGTATAAATAGAGCAAAAGAAGAGGAAGGGAGTGGGGAAAGTATAGTAGAAAAAAAAACTTATACTTATACAAAGCTATATACGAATCACCCACACCCTCTTCTTTTGTATTTCATTAATTGACTTTCGACGAAATTCCGTAAAAACAAACCCTCGCCCTCTTTAAAATATCATAAACAGTTCCTGTAGGTTGAGCGCCTTTTTCAAGAAAATATAGAATAGCAGGAATATTTAAATACGTTTGATTATTTATCGGATCATAAAAACCCACTTTCCGAAGATCTCTTCCTTCTCTTTGGGATCGAACATCAATTGCAACGATTCGATAAACGGCTCATTGGGATAGACGTAGATAAACTAGAACCCCCCCTAGAAACGTATACGAAGTTTTTTCCTCGTACGGCTCGAGAAATTAGAATATAGATATGTCTATCTATACAATTCTAATGTCAAATAGATCTATAAAAGCATTAAATCAAATAAATTAGACTATGATTATTTAATACTTTTTTTTCTTTATCAAAAAAAAAAAAGAATTTGTATTCTCAAAACTCAAGTTGAGTAATTCTGAAATAGCTCAAAAGAAAACCCTTAGGCATTTAATTTTTTGAGTGGTCTCTAACCCCTTTTTCTTTGTCTCATTTAGAATCTATTCGGACTCCTTATTCTTGATCTAGTTGTCGAGACAATTAAAAAAAAGATATTTCCTTGTTCCAAAATATTTTCTCTTTGCCTTGAATCATTGGGTTTAGACATTACTTCGGTGATTTTTAATCGTTTCAAAATGGCAGCAACATGCCCCTTTTTCTGATTTATTTCTATCAAAGAATCATAAACGGTTGATTCCCGCATGATACACTTTGGATCAAAAGAGTTTCACTAATTCCAACAAATTTTCCTTTTTTGGATTTTAAACTTGCTCGAATTGGATCCTTTCGATTTAGAAATCGAAAATAGACTACACTTACGAAGTTGTTCCAACTTATTATTAATTGGCACTAACCCTAGATCCTTGCCCTGAGAAATGAATCAATACTTTCTACTCGAGCTACATCACATACTGTTTACACTACAACCCAAGAAAAAATGAGGTTTCTAGTGGAACAGAACAAAGGATGTCGAGCTAAGAGCACCTTCATTCCTATAGAATCAAAAGGGTGGGTGTAAGAATCCACAACTGATCATGTCCTTCAAGTCGCACGTTGCTTTCTACCACATCGTTTCAAACGAAGTTTTACCATAACATTCCTCTAGTTTGGAACTGATATGTAATTGATTCAATTAGGGAATCATGAATAGTCATTTGTTCGGTCGTTACATTGCTTTCTAAAGAAGTCTTAGAAAGAATTCAATTTCACCCTTTTTATTGGATGAATGCAATATTTTTATTTTATTTATTAATTATTAATTTCTAAATATTAGAAAGAAAAAAGCTCTTTGTATTGAATCTACATTGCATCTTCAAGTAACTTGAGAGGATATATTCAACAATCTTAGACTTCTTCGAATATTAAATACTCATAAGAAATCATTCAATTCAAATAGTTATTGAATTGAAAAAAAACCTACCCGGATATCACTATTTGATGAATAAAGTTTTACTAAAGATTACATTTATCATCATAAATAATCTATCTTTGAATTAAACCTAAATCTCAGTGATTAAAAAAATATAGATAGATAGAAAAAGAAATTTATTTCTTTTTTTCGTGGAGTGGATAAAAAAAAGTTGATGTAAAGGAAGATTTAGGCTCTTTTTCTTTCATTTCATACTGAAAAAGAAAATCATAAAAAAAAAAAAGAATTCCCTCTATCAGATAGACTGAACAATTGTCAGTGGAATGAATTATGAATATTCAATATAGAATATTTCAAATGAACGTATCCAAAATCTTTTTCAAAAAACCAAAAAACGTTATCACTGAAATAGAACGACAATAATACATTAAGCATTTCCTCATTTTACGCGTAGTTTCTTTGACTGGTGGGGGTTCGTTCAATAATTTTTATTTAAAGTAAGGAGAATAGAATATAGAATGTATGAATTACCCCCTGTCTATATTATTCCATATATTTACAATTATTTATGAGAACCAAATCAAATACGAAATGAAATACCTAAAAATGAGGTTCAAAGAAAATAGATATGTTATATGTATGTAATTGATTATTTCTTAATCCAATTTGTACAAGCACAGCTAGTGAAATTGATATCTTACATTGTTAATTAATTCTTATTATATGGCACGTAAGACTTTTCGAAGTAACTAACTTAAACTTCAATATGAATATTCAATATTCAAAGTATAAGGGGATGGACATACGATGAAAAGCGCATTCAACCTCTTTCTTTTGCAATCCCCTTTTTTCTTTATTTCCAATTCTTCGAATCTATGTTCCTAGATCACAACTCGATTCAGTTCCATCTATATTTATCTTATTTGACTATATTTATCTTATTTGAATTTAATTTGTGAAAAAATAGGATTTAAAGAAGAATAGAATCATTAAAAATCAGAAACAAGAATCACATAATATCCAATATTTGACTCTTAAAGAGTAAAGAAGACAGTTCAAAAAGACAACCTTTCTTTATTCTGATAATAGATATTTCTATCTATATAGAGAATAGGTATTCCCTGGGACGGAAGGATTCGAACCTCCGAATAGCGGGACCAAAACCCATTGCCTTACCACTTGGCCACGCCCCATTTCGATTTCTATTCAATACTAATAAACACTATTATTGTTTTTTGTTATTCGTCAATTACAATCCAAAATATCTATGGACTCTATTGTTCCTAGGGTTTTGACACGTGTAGAGATACAATGAAACTGAATTTATTGATCATTACATATAATTCAATTAAGATATTGTATAAAAGTATGATTTCTTCTATTCTTTTTTAATGTAAGAATTGAAGGATTTTTGATTGGTTGAGTTCAAAGAAGGATTTTTTGGTATACCTTACTCTTTTTTTTTTTCATTTTTAAGGGATATCAATTATCAATAACAATAACTCAATCAAAATACAATTTCCAAGAAAAAAAAATGTTTGTTATGCTTAATATCTTTAGTTTGATCTGTATCTGTCTTCATTCCACCCTTTATTCGAGTAGTTTTTTCTTAGCCAAATTGCCGGAGGCCTACGCTTTTTTGAATCCAATCGTAGATTTTATGCCAGTAATACCCCTTCTCTTTTTTCTCTTAGCCTTTGTTTGGCAAGCTGCTGTAAGTTTTCGATGAGATCTTTAATACTGTCCTAGACATGATTTATTCGAAAAAAAAAAATCGAACAATGGATAAGATCGGATAAGTCTCACAGCATGAACCCTCGATTCAAACAATTCTTAGATAGCTGCAAGAAATCTGACTCACTCTCTTTCCTTTCCTCATTCTGATTCTTTTTCATTTATTGAAAAACCCTTTTAGAGTCATCCCAAAATAGGAAAGATATTTTTTTTTAATAAAAGACTCGACTCTTATTCCAAATGAATTTCTGAAAATTCTTTTTGATTTTTTATTTCGAGAAACCATTTTGTTTATTGGTGTCAAAATAGGATATGGGGTAGAAAAATGGAGAATCTATTCTCTTTTTTTTTTCAAAAAAAAAAGATCTTGGAGATTGTGTAATGCTTACTCTCAAACTCTTTGTTTACACAGTAGTGATATTTTTTGTTTCTCTCTTCATCTTTGGATTCCTATCTAATGATCCAGGACGTAATCCTGGACGTGAAGAATAAAAAGGCCTTTCTTTTTACTTGCTTAATTTTTCAATGTTCTTACTTCCTATTGTACATCCTTATTTATTATATTAAATAAAAAAAAAACAAAAACAAGGGAAAGGTTTTGAAAAAAAATAAATAAAATACCAAGTCATCAACGGAAACGGAAAGAGAGGGATTCGAACCCTCGGTACGAAAAACTCGTACAACGGATTAGCAATCCGACGCTTTCGTCCACTCAGCCATCTCTCCCAATTGAAAAAGGATAATTACTATCTTACATTACACAAAAAATAAGGCTTGAAAAAAATCCTTTCTTTATCTCTCTTTATTCTTTTTTTGACTATATTGATATATACAACTTTAATATATACTACTTTTATAAGCAATCCCATTTAGATAAAGAAAAGGTTCTAAAGAGATATTTCGAATAAAAAAAAATAAAAAAGCAAGAATACCTCTTCTTCCGAAAGAGCTTTTTTTCTTTTCACGGCCTGGCCTGGTCAGTACCTAGCCGGGCCATTTTTTGTTCCATTCCAAATCATAGATAAAATGATTTGTTTGAAAACAAAAGTGCTTATTATTGATTATTGAAACAACAATCAGAAGAAGGAATCTTTCCATTCCTATGATATGGAATTTCATTCTATAGAATCAAAGTGTCATTTTTTATTGTATTATTATTATTCTTTCTTTTCTTCTTTTTTTCCTTTACTGGAAAAAAAGAAAAAAAAATAAGGAACTGTGGATTGTTGTGCAATGCATTCTTATGTCATAACATAAATAGTTTTATCGAGCCCTACCTGTTCTGTCAAAAATCCTCCAGCAAAAGAAAGAACTTGTTCTTTCTTTCTTTTAATTTTGAATTAGGAGTGTTCTTTTACTAATCTGATTAGGTCTACTAACATGACAAAAACAAAACAAGCACACCAATGCTATAATTTTCATCATTATTTTGTTTTGGATCCTATCTTGATTACGTCCGATTACCTTTTTTTGTTCGACAAAAGTTTCATTTATATACAATAATCGCATTGTAGCGGGTATAGTTTAGTGGTAAAAGTGGGATTCGTTTTATTAATCCCTTTTATAGTTAAGGGATCTCTCGGTTTGATTTGATTCATATTCCGAAAAAAAACTTTTTTTCTTAAAAGGATTTAATCCTTTACCTCTCAACGAAGGATTCGAGGAAGAATATACATTCTCGTGATTTGTATCCAAGGGTCAATTAAAAATTGACAAATTGGATTATTTAATTGCGAAACATAATTTTTTTTTTAATTGGATCAATACTTCCAATTTAATGAGTATTAGTAAAGGATCCATGGATAAAGATAGAAAAGCGTATTTCTAATCGTAACTAAATCTTCCATTTTTTCTTTTCGATAGGAAAGATTGAAGC